AATAAGGTGGCTGAGTAAATAGGCGTTAGATTGTAAATCTAAAAACAAGTGAAAACTTTCTTATTAGGTTCTATAGTAAAATGAAGATAATATTAGATTGCAAATCTAAAGATGTGGTTAGACACTGGAACTTAGGATTTAAAAGGAAATTCTTTTTTTTTAGGCTTTGAAGGCCTTTAGTTTATATAACTTAAAATCCTAGATTGAAAACGGAATTGGGAAGCATAAACCGAAAATGTTAATAAAAGTGAAAATGGTTAAAAACGGTGAAGAAGTTGATAAAGATTTAATTTTTAAAAAAGAAGAAAAGGAGGGAAAGGACAATAAAATTATGGGAATAAAAAGACGAAGATAAAAATAAAGAGTGATAAGGCTCGAGAATAGAAGAACTAAAAGAGAGAAAATTATTATTTTAGAAGAAAGGAGTTGGATTATAACTCATTTAGGTGAAAATCCTAAAAATGGAGGCAAGCCTCCAAGAGAAAGCAGGTTTATAGGAAGGAGGAGATTAAGTAAGGTTTTGTTTTTATTTTGGTTAACTAGATCAGAGATAGAAAAGGATTGGGTTGAATATAGAAGGATAATGACAGATCTTGAAATAAAAGAGTAAAATAGAAAATAAATTAATCATATTATGTCATTAATAGTTATGGCAATAAGTATCCAAGATATATGATTAATTGAAGAAAAGGCCATAAGTTTACGTAATTTTGTAACATTAAGGCCACCTAAGGCTCCAATTAAAGAAGAAAGCAGAGCTGCAATAGAAATTAGGAAGATAAGATTAGAGGAGTATGTTAAATAGGAAATTAAAAATATTGGGGCTAGTTTTTGAATTGTTAAAAGAACAAAAGCTTGGGGCCAAGATAGACCTTCAATTACTTGGGGAAATCAAAAATGCAAAGGAGCAGCTCCTAGTTTTAAAAGTAGAGACAAGGTAATCAGACTATAAGAAAACTCAGCTGAATATATGTATATAGATCTAGACATGATTAAAATGGTCGATGCCAGCGCTTGGATCAAAAAATATTTAATTGCGGCTTCTGTAGCGTACGGGCATAATTTAATTGTAATAAGAGGAATAAAAGAAAGTAAATTCAGTTCAAGACCAATTCAGGCCCCGAACCAGGAAGAAGAAGAGATAGATAAGAAGGTCCCCGTTAACAATGTGCAGAAGAACAGGAAATAAGAAATTGGAAAGGTCATTAAAAAGAGAAAGGTTGGACTTTCATTTACGGGGTATGAGCCCATTAGCTTAATTAGCTTATCTTTAAAATGTTATTTGTTGGTGTATAGGGCACATAAAGTTTTGATCTTTAAAGGAGTGGTGTAAATCCACTATAAATAATATAGGTATAAAAAATACATTATTAGCTCTATCAAAGCTACCCTTTTAAATCAGGCACTATATTAACATAAAAATAAGTTAAGATAAAATTTAAAAGTGAAAATATAATAGGAGAATAAAAAAAAGAAAAAGCAAATTAAAGGAGTAAAGTAAAATTAAAGAACAAAGATAAAAGTATCTATATATATATATATATATATGTCAATACATATTTAAGAAAGACATTATATACTATTAAAGTTATATATTACTTAAAATAAATCTTTTAGATGAATTATTTACTTAGTACAGTTAATAAACATTTATATTAAAATATTTTTATATAAGTTCATTTAATTTACTTATATTAGAAGTAATCTCACCGGTCCTTATCTCCCTCCCCCTCGGGAGGGACAAGGGAGATAGGCCGGAGAGATTACTTCTCTTTTCTTTGATTTATAGATTTATAGAACATTCATGTCATATAGGCATTCACATAATATACTAGTATGCTCTTTAACTTTTGGGCGCGTTAAATTTTTAGTTGGAAAATATACACATTTATTTTTATATCTTTGTTATTGAATTTATATTTTTTTTATCTATAATTTAAATACATATATTCTTTTTTTTCTCTTTTTTCTCTGGGCTAATAATTTTTTATCTATAGTTTAAATACATATACTCATATTGTTTAGATATTATTGTTTTTTTTTATATTTTTTGTTTTTTTTATAAATTTTAATGGTATATATACTTTAATATAGCAGGAGCAACGGTGTGAAGAATAGGTTTTATTATTCTTAAATATTTATTTAGTAATAAAGTTAGAAATAAATTTTATAGTTTAATAGACTAGCCTTAAAGTTTGATTTTTTCTTGTAATTCTTATGGTAGTTACTGAATTTGTATGAGAGGTGTTGCATGTAATATATGGAAGTTTAAAATTTACATAAGTGGGTTTATTGATAATAAGAGATTTTTATCAAATCTTAATTCTCAGCATTTAATATTAAATAATTTAAAAAATTAAGATTTAGCAGTAAGTTTAAGCCTAATTAATATTGTGCCAGCAGTTGCGGTTATACTCTAAGGCTAAGTGATAATATATTGGTTTGTTGTTAAGCGATAAAAATTATATTAAGGAGAAACTGGAAAATAAAAAGGTGAAATTGAATTATTTTTTACAGGAAAAATAAAGATTAGTAATTAGAGCTGAAGCAAAAAAAAGTTGGATTTAAACTAGGATTAGATACCCTATTATACCGAAAAGTAATATTATACAAACCTAAGTATTTAAAGTTATGTACTTGAAATTTGAAGAATTTGGCGGTGATTTAGTCTTGTCAGAGGAACCTGTTTTTGAATCGATACACCACGAAGAATCTTACTTAAGCTTGTTGTAGTATGTATACCATCATTATTAGGTAATTTTTATAGAATAAATTACTGTATATTTGTTAATAACGTTAAATATATTAGATCAAGGTGCAGCTAATGCTTAAGTTAAAATGGGTTACAATAAAATTTATTTAATACGGAATATCAATTTAAACAGTTGATTAGAAGGAGGATTTGATTGTAAAGTAAGTTTAATAAGCTTAGTTAGATATAAGCTCTAAATCATGTACATATCGCCCGTCGCTTTCATTATTAAGATGAGATAAGTCGTAACATAGTAGGCTTACTGGAAAGTGAGCCTGGACAGGGAGAATCAAAGCAGAGCTAAATTTAGTATAGCGTTTCAGTTACGTTGAAAAGGTTTATTGTGCAAATCAATATGCTTTGAGTTATTTTGATTTATTGCTTATTTTTAAAGAATACTAGAATAGATACAAAAATTAATAAAAAGGGTATTAGTAATTAATAAAGAAATTTATTTGTTAGCGATAGAGTATAAGTACTGAATGGGAAATTAAAGTTAAATGATTTTTAAAACAAAAAAGTAGATTTAAATTTTTGTACCTTGTGTATCAGGGATAATTAAAATTATTCATAGAAGATGAAGATCCCGAAATAAAGATAGCTAATATTGTAATTAGTTTTTTGTAACATAAAAATTTATAATATAATATTAAAGATGAAATGTCAAACGAGTTTTATAATATCTGGTTTTTTAGGAATAAAATATAATTTGATTATTGAAATGAAATAAGTTCAATATTAAAGGGTAGGAGGGACGAGCTTCTTATCACTATAAAAATCAAACAATAGGGTTGAGTTGAAAAAATTAGTGTTTTCTAGGCTTAAAAGTAGCTATGAAATTAAAGTGTTCTAATTTAGATCTAAGAGAATAATAATTTATCAGGTCTTTGTAAAGTACTAAAATATTAAATTTAATATTAAATTTTAAGAAAAAATGATTTTATAAGTAAAGTATTAATTTGTATAAGGTTTCTCTAAAATAAAATAATAAAGATAAATTATATATAAATTATGGAACAGAAAAGGAACTCGGCAAATAAATTTCTTGCCTGTTTATCAAAAACATGTCTATTAGAAGGTGTTTATAGTCTAGCCTGCTCACTGACAAGAATGTTAAATAGCCGCGGTATTTTGACCGTGCAAAGGTAGCATAATCATTAGTTTTTTAATTGAAAACTTGTATGAATGGTTGGACAAAGAAAAAGCTGTCTCTTCTATTAAAATTGAAATTAACTTCTAAGTGAAAAGGCTTAGATTTTCTAGAGGGACGATAAGACCCTATAAAGCTTTATAGATTGAGTGGATTAAACCAATTTTTTAGAATAAAAGTAAATTTGGAAGATTTATTTGGTTGGGGCGACAAATGTATAATGTTAAATAACTGCTATTAAATTTAAACAATTATATTTGATAAAAATTTAAATGATCCTTAATAAAGATTAAAAGATCAAGTTACTTTAGGGATAACAGCGTAATTTCTTTTAAGAGTTCTTATCAAAGAAGGAGTTTGCGACCTCGATGTTGAATTAAAATGTCTTTATAGTGCAGCAGCTATAAAAGAAGGTCTGTTCGACCTTTAATTTTTTACATGATTTGAGTTCAGACCGGCGTAAGCCAGGTCGGTTTCTATCTTCTAGGAAGGAATCGAATTACTTTAGTACGAAAGGATTAGGTAGTTAAAATTTTTTTAATAATTGAAATACTATTTTGTCAGATAATATGTACTAGATTTAGGATCTAGTTAAATAGAATAAGTTCTATAAATAGTAAAACAATTGAATCTAATTGTTTTGTGTTATTAGTGGAAATTGTAAATTATTTAGTTTTGATTATTTGTGTTTTAGTTGGTGTGGCTTTTGTAACTTTATTGGAGCGAAAGATTTTAGGATATATTCAAATTCGGAAAGGTCCTAACAAAGTAGGTTATATAGGATTGCTTCAGCCATTTTCTGATGCTGTAAAACTTTTTAGAAAAGAACAAACTATACCTATTATATCCAATTTTATTGTTTATTATTTATGTCCTGTTTTTAGACTGTTTTTATCGTTATTGGTTTGAAGTGTTATGCCTTATGATGTAGGGTTAGTGAGGTTCAATATAAGGATCTTATTTTTTTTTTGTTGTTTAGGAATAGGGGTCTATAGGGTAATGGTAGCTGGCTGGGCATCAAATTGTAAATATTCTTTGTTAGGAAGATTACGCAGGGTAGCGCAAACTATTTCTTACGAGGTTAGATTAGCTTTAATTTTATTGTCATTTATTGTACTACTAGGAGGGTTTAGATTAGAGTTGTTTGTAAAATATCAGAATTATATTTGGTTTATATTTTTATCTTTACCTTTAAGATTAATTTGATTCGCTTCTTGCTTAGCTGAGACTAATCGAACACCCTTTGATTTTGCGGAGGGTGAGTCTGAGTTAGTTTCAGGATTTAATACTGAGTACAGAAGTGGAGGGTTTGCTTTAATTTTTATAGCAGAATACTCAAGAATTCTTTTTATAAGGGTTCTTTTCGTTATTGTATTTCTGGGAAGGAGACCTTGCAGACCAATATTTTATTTAAAATCAATATTCTTGGCATTTATTTTTGTATGAGTTCGTGGCACATTGCCGCGTTTGCGATACGATAAATTAATGTATTTAGCTTGAAAAAGATTTTTACCGGTTTCTATTAATTATTTATTTTTTTTTATTGGAGTCAAATCTCTTTGTTTTGTATTAAACTTATAAGTATAATTAAAATTATATATTGAGTCAATCATTAAGAGAAACTTTCTTTTCTGATACTTTCAAAATATCTATTTTTTATAAACTAAATGATCATTTTAGTATTTTATCTCATCTTATGAGTAGGAGCGGATTGATAATAAAGAGGGAGAAATAGGTGACAGTTAAGACCTGTCCTGTAAGAACATAAGGTTCTTCGACAGGTCGGGCACCAATTCAAGTGAGAAGAACTAAGACTGAGACTAGAACTCAAAATATAATTTGATTTAGAGGGTAGAATGTAAGACTTCGAAAATTTGAAGCGTGGGTGAAAGGTAAAATTATAATAATTGCTACTGATGCGACCAAGGCAATTACCCCACCAAGTTTATTAGGAATTGACCGAAGAATTGCGTAAGCAAATAAGAAGTATCATTCGGGCTGAATATGAGCAGGAGTTACTAAAGGATTAGCTCTAATAAAATTATCAGGGTCTCCTAAGAGATAGGGGTTAAGAAGGGATAAGATCAATAAGATAGTAAATATAACAATAAACCCTACAATATCTTTAAATGTAAAGTAAGGATGAAAGGGGACTTTGTCAAGTTGGCTTGAAACGCCTAGGGGGTTGTTAGCACCCGACTGATGGAGGAAAAAGATATGAATAATAGTTATTGCGGCAATAATAAAGGGGAGAACAAAATGGAAAGTGAAAAATCGAGTTAATGTGGCGTTATCAACTGAAAATCCACCTCAAATTCATTGGACGAGGTCTGTACCAATATACGGGATAGCTGAAAAGAGGTTAGTAATAACGGTAGCACCCCAGAATGATATTTGTCCTCACGGGAGAACGTAACCTAAAAAAGCTGTTGCTATAACTATAAATAAGATTACTACTCCAACTATTCAGGCATGGAAGGTTATATAAGAGCCGTAATAAATGCCCCGACCGATATGGATATAGAGACAGATAAAGAAAAATGATGCTCCATTGGCATGCATAGTCCGAAGAAGTCAGCCGTAATTTACATCTCGGCAAATATGAGCTACTCTAGAGAATGCTAAATCAATATGAGCAGTGTAGTGTATAGCTAGAAATAGTCCTGTGGCGATTTGAATAACTAAACATAACCCTAGCAGAGATCCAAAGTTTCAAAAAGTAGAAATGTTTGAGGGAAGAGGTATATCAATTAAAGAGTTGTTAACAATTTTGAATAAGGGGTGAAGTTTTCGTATGGGTGTTGTCATTATGGGGAAAGACGTAAAGGTCCTTTGAATAGGTTGGAAATTTTTACTACAACAATCAAGGTTAAGAGTAAATAAAGAATGATAAATAAAGTAAAATTTATTAAATTAGTACTATAAATTCATCTAATAATAAATACATTTGAAGAGTTTAGAGTTAGCGATGAAAGAGGCGAGTTAGTTAAAGTTTCGTTAAGTAGAGGGTCATAAAAAATAGAAAGCGGAATAAAAATTAAAATTAAAGAAATTGAAAAGGCTAAAGAAGAATAAGAAAATGAAAAAGACTCATTTGAGGCTAGAGAGGTTACATAAATAAATAGGACTAATATTCCACCTAAAAAAATTATAAATAGGATATAAGAAAATCAATAAGTGTAAGTTATTAATCCAGCTGAGAGAGAAATAAGGATAGTTTGGATTAAAAGAGTTAATCCCATGGATAATGGATGGACTAGGCGTGTAAATAGTAATGACAAAATTAGGATTAGTGGGATAAAAAGTAAATTCATATCAGAGAATAGTTTAGATAAAATATTAGTTTTGGGAATTAAAGATAAAGAACTATTTCTTTTTCTCTGAAGTTTTAAGAAAACTAGTTTCATTATTGGTTTACAAGACCAAGGTTTTTAATTAAACTATTAAAACTAATGGTAAGTTTTAGAAGTATAATGGTTTTTATTCCTATGGTCATAATTTTTTGTGGGGTATGAGGATTTATTACATATAATAAGCATATATTGAATTCTTTATTAAGATTGGAATTTATAATGCTTGGGGTGTTTTGATTAATGAGAAGGCAGCTAACTTTAGTGGGAAGGGAAATTTATTTTTCTTTGTTTTTTTTAACATTAGCTGCGTGTGAGGGGTCTTTAGGTTTAACTATATTGATTTTAGTGGTACGAAGGCATGGAAATGATGTATTTAAAAGATTTAATTTATTAGAATGTTAAAGTTTATATTACCTTTAATTCTATTGATAAAGTTTAGAAAGGAGTGAAAAACAGTTCAGGTAGGGTTGTTTTTCTTAGGGTTTTTGACGAGAGTAAGTTGTTATCACAATTTTTTTATGTTTAATGAGGGATTTGGATTAGGAATAGATTACATCAGATATATTATAATTTTATTGAGAGTTTGAATCGTTTCGTTAATTTTAATTTCTAGACAAAAAATTAAGAATTTAGATAATTTTAGAGGTAGGTTTGTAATTACTAATATCTTATTGTTATTGTTTTTGATATTAACCTTTTCTTCTATAGATTATTTAATGTTTTATATCAGATTTGAAGCTTCTTTGATCCCTACTTTAATTTTAATTTTAGGGTGAGGTTACCAACCTGAGCGTGTACAAGCCGGTATTTATATACTTTTTTATACTTTGGCTTTTTCTTTACCATTATTAGTTTCTTTGTTTATATACTATTTTTTAACTGGAAGTTTGAGAATCAATTTGAGAGTTTCTGTGGAAGGGGAAAGGTATCTTTACAAATTTTGGTATGTAAGAACTGTTTTGGCATTTTTAGTTAAATTACCTATGTTTATATTTCATTTATGGCTCCCTAAGGCGCACGTAGAGGCACCCATTGCTGGTTCAATAATTTTAGCTGGGGTTTTATTAAAGTTAGGTGGTTACGGTTTAATCCGGGTTCTTATTATATTCCAAGAAGTGAATAAAAGGTTTTGTTGACTTTGAGTAAGATTAGGAATTGTGGGGGGAGTTTATATTAGTTTAATGTGTATACGTCAGGTAGATATAAAATCTTTAATTGCTTATTCCTCTGTTGTTCATATAAGACTAGTTTTATGTGGGGTTATAATTTTTAGTTGATGAGGGCTAGCAGGGAGAGTTATTTTGATGGTTGGCCATGGCTTGTGTTCTTCTGGGTTATTTTGTTTAGCCAACATGGTTTATGAGCGGACAGGAAGACGAAGTCTTATAGTCAATAAAGGTTTGTTGGCATTTATACCAAGTATGGGCTTATGATGGTTTTTGTTAAGGGTAAGTAACATAGCAAGTCCTCCTTCTTTAAATTTAGCAGGGGAGATTATATTGATTTTGACGGTTGTAAGGTGGAGAAAAGTTTCTATTTTAGGTATTAGATTATTATCTTTTTTTAGTGCAAGTTACACTTTATATATGTATAGTTTAAGACAGCATGGGGTATTTTACAATTCTTTATATTCATGCTGTTCAGGGAAGGTAAATGAATATCTAAGATTATTTTTACATTGGTTCCCTTTAAATGTAATAATTATAAATAGAACTTTATTAGCAATTTAGTAATCTTTTAGATTTACAAAAGAATGATTTGGAAAATTTCTATACATGAAATTAGAATATTAAGTTTATTTTTAGGTTCATTTATCTGTGGGACTACGGCGTTAATAAAAATCAAGAGAGGGGTAATAGATGTAGTTGAGTGGGAGCTTTTTAGATTAATAGGAAGGGCGATTGTAATAACTTTAGTTTTAGATTGAATTTCTTTATTATTCATGAGATTTGTTTTTGTAATTTCTGGGAGAGTTCTCTATTACAGGGGGAGTTATATAGTTGATGATAAAACTTTTAATCGGTTTATATACCTTGTTTTAGCTTTTGTTGCTTCAATGAGATTTATAGTTTTAAGGCCTAACCTAATTAGTATCCTTTTAGGATGAGATGGATTAGGGTTAGTATCTTATGCTTTAGTAATTTATTATCAAAATGAAAAGTCTGCTAATGCAGGGATGCTTACAATTCTTTCAAACCGGGTAGGTGATGTAGCCATTTTATTAAGAATTGGTTTAATAAGAAGATTAGGAGGATGAAATTTTTTATTTTACAGTTATTATATAGATGAGAGGTGAATATTATTAAAAATTTTTTTGATAATTTCAGCCATAACTAAAAGAGCTCAAATTCCTTTTTCTGCTTGGTTGCCAGCTGCTATAGCAGCTCCAACCCCGGTATCTGCTTTAGTTCATTCTTCAACTTTGGTTACTGCCGGGGTTTATCTGATAATTCGATTTAGGGCAGCTTTAGAGGGGTCAACTACCCAAAGTGCATTATTAATTATTTCTTGTTTAACAATGTTTATAGCAGGGTTAGGAGCTAATTTTGAGTACGATCTGAAAAAAATTATTGCTTTATCGACTTTAAGACAGTTAGGTGTAATATTAAGAATTTTATCTTTAGGTTTCAGGGATCTAGCTTTTTTTCATTTGTTAAGGCATGCATTGTTTAAAGCTTTACTTTTTATGTGTGCTGGTGTTGTTATTCATAGAGTGGGAGGCTACCAAGATATTCGATTTATAGGAAATTTAGTTAAATTTATACCGTTAACGGTTTCATACATAACTATCGCTAATTTAGCTTTGTGTGGGTTTCCTTTTATGGCGGGGTTTTATTCTAAAGATATGATTTTAGAGGTTGCTTTTATAAGATGAATTAATTTTGTAGCATTATTACTCTATGTGATAGCGACTGGATTAACGGTCATATATACTCTTCGTTTAGTGTTTTATTCTCTTTCTGGGGGGTATAATCTGAGAAGAATTACTAATCTCTCAGATGAAGATTTTTTAATGACTAATTCAATGAGAATTTTAGGGTTAGGGGCTATTTTAGGAGGTTCAATTTTAAGATGAAGATTATTTCCTGAGACTTACATGGTTTGTCTAAGAATAGTAATAAAAATAATAGTGCTATCGGTGAGAATTCTTGGGGGGTTAGTAGGTTATATTTTAAATTTAACAAGAGTTAATTATTCATTAAAAAGACTGAGTAACTATAGACTTGTTGTAATAATAGGATCAATGTGATTTATACCATTGTTAAGAACTTTAAAATTAAGAGAGAAGAGATTAAAAATAGGATCTCGGATGGAAAAAGTAGCAGACAAGGGTTGGTTTGAATTCTATGGTGGTCAAGGTTTATATTATTTATTTTCTCAAGCATTTTTTATTTTAAATTCTTTACAATTGAATAGAATTAAAGTTTTTATAAAGATATCTGTGGTTGTAATTATTATTTTTATAGTTTTAATTATTTAAATTTATATAATTCAAAGAGAATATTGCGCTGAAGTTGCAAAAGTAGACGAATAGTCTTGTAAGTAATTCAAATAGTTTAAGAAAAAATGTTGGCTTGTGGCGCCCAAGATGTAAAGTTTACTTTGAATTGAATATATAATTTAAAGAAACCATTTTTAGAAAAAGGATTTTCAGTTTTACAATGAAAATGTAACGTGTTAATTACACCATAAAAATAAGAACATAAACGGAATTCAACCGCTTAAAAAAAAGTTAGAAGCTTCTTTTTTTGTCATAATGTTCCATCTTGATTGGAAGAGTTAAACTTCAATTTTATCATTAACAGTGATATACCTCCATTTTGGTTTCAATCAAAGTTATTAGAGGCTTAAGGGCCAAGGGTTTAGGTCGAAACTAAATGCGATAATTTCGCTTTCTAATAAATATTTAACAAAACCAGTTTATTGAAAAACACTTTATGAATGCAACTCATATGTCATGAGATTAGACTATGGTCTTAGATATTTTTATTTAGATCATTCTAAAGCCCCTTGAAATCATTCGTAATATAGACCTAGGAGGAGGATAATCAAAAACAGAGTTCTAGTTAATAATCAGGAAAAAACTTTAGTGACATTAAAAATTGAAGCTAAGGGGAGAAGAAGTGTAATTTCAACATCAAAAATAAGGAAAATAACAGCAATAAGAAAAAACCGTAGTGAGAATGGAAATCGAGCTGATCCTTTAGGGTCAAACCCACATTCATAAGGGGAATTTTTTTCCCGGTCAAAAACTGTTTTTTTTGAAATTAATGATGCTAAAGTTATAACAATATAGCAAATAAATAGTGTCAGGAGGGAAATAGAAAATATTGTAAGAATTATTTTTTCTAGAAATTCTAGTCTTTCTGATTGGAAGTCAGATATACTTAATATATTAAAAAAATTATCCTCCTCATCAGTAGATGAAAACATAGAGGAACAATCAAACTACATCAACAAAGTGTCAATATCATGCGGCTGCTTCAAATCCAACATGGTGATTAGATGAAAAGTGACAAAAATATAGACGGAAAAAGCAAATAAGTAAAAATGATGTCCCAATAATAACATGAAGACCATGAAAGCCTGTAGCCACAAAGAAAGTAGAACCAAATACTGAGTCGGCAATGGTAAAAGGAGCTTCAAAATATTCGAAGGCTTGAAGAAGAGAAAAATAAATTCCTAAGACAATTGTTAAGCCTAGACTTTGGATAGCCTGGCTGTGGTTAGATTCTATAATAGCATGGTGGGCTCAAGTGACAGTTGCCCCGGATGATAAAAGAATAGTTGTGTTAAGTAAGGGAATTTGGAATGGGTTAAACGGCTGAATACCAAAGGGAGGTCAATTTATTCCAATTTCCACAGTAGGAGCTAATCTTCTATGGAAGAAAGCTCAGAAAAATGAGAAGAAAAAGAGAACTTCAGAGGCAATAAAAAGAATTATACCCCATCGTAAGCCTTTAACTACTACGGAAGTGTGAAGACCTTGATATGTCCCTTCTCGAGTTACATCTCGTCATCATTGATATATTGTTAAGAGGATAGCGATAAATCTTAATAATAAAAGATTTATATTATATTGGTGAAATCATTTAATTAAGCCTGTAGTTAGTATTATAGCTCTGATTGAGCCAGTTAGAGGTCAAGGCCTTATGTCGACTAGGTGGTAGGGGTGAAAACCATGAGATGATGTCATTAGTTAATTTCTCCGGTGTAGAGAGTTCTTAAAACGGCAAAGACATAAGATTGAATAATTGCAACTGCAGATTCTAAAGTTAATAACAGAATTTGAGAAAAAATTAAAATTGAAAGGAGAATTGATGATCTTATAGAGGGCCCAGTATTTCCTAGCAAAGTTAGAAGGAGATGGCCTGCAATTATATTAGCTGCCAATCGGACAGCTAAAGTCCCGGGTCGGATAATATTTCTAATGGTTTCAATTAGGACTATAAAAGGTATAAGAACTGAAGGAGTACCCTGGGGGACCAGGTGGGCAAATATATGTTGGGTATGATTAATTCAGCCATTAAGTATTAAAGTTATTCAAAGAGGCAAAGAAAGAGCTAAAGTTATCGCTATATGTCTTGATCTGGTAAAAACGTAAGGTAACAACCCTAGAAAATTATTGTAAAGAATTAAGGAGAACAGCCCTACAAAAAATATAGTCGAGCCTATGGAGTATGGTGTTAAAAGAGCTTTGAATTCTTTATGTAGGGTAAAAATAATTTCTCTTCAACACAGGGATCATCGGGATGGAGAAGCCCAATATAAATAAGGAATAAACATGAGACCTAGAAGGGTGGAAACTCAATTTAATGAGAAATTGAAAATTCTTGAAGATGGTTCAAAAATTGAAAATAAATTAGCTATAATTTTCAAGCAGATTGAGGGGTTACGTGAGAGTGTGAAGCTTTAAAATCAATTTTTTCAAATGGTTTGAAAAAGTAATTTAAGGAAATAAAAATGATAAATGTTAATAGAAAAAAAAAGAAAAGATAAAGTCAAAGTAAAGGAGCTATTTGAGGCATTAAGAAATATCTTAAAGAAGATAACTTTAACATGACAAATTAATATTATAAATTTAACTAATTTCTTGTCACCAGAAGTAGGCGCTAATACTATAATAGGTTTAAAAGACCTACACTTACTTTCAGTCATCGGGTGAGTCTGAATAAGAAGAAATTCAATTTAAGAAAGAATTTGTATTAACACTTTCAATTACAATAGGTATAAATCTATGGTTTGCACCACAAATTTCTGAGCATTGGCCGTAAAATAATCCTGGACGAGATATGAGGAATCTGGTTTGGTTGAGCCGTCCTGGGATAGCATCTGCCTTCACTCCCAGGGCAGGAACTGTTCAGGAGTGAATTACGTCAGCTGCTGTAATTACGATACGGATTTGTGTATTTATTGGAAGAACAGTTCGATTATCTACATCTAAAAGACGGAAGCCTGACAAATCCAGTTCATTGGTGGGTGTTATATACGAGTCAAATTCAACATTAAGAAAGTCGGAGTATTCATAGCTTCAGTATCATTGATGACCCACAGTTTTTAAGGTAATAGAGGGGTTATTAACTTCATCTAGAAGATACAAAAGGCGAAGGGAGGGGAGAGCAATGAAGATTAAGATAATTGCAGGAACAGCAGTTCAAATTAATTCAATAGTTTGGTGTTCAAGTATGAACCGATTAATAAGAGAATTTGTGAGAACTGATGCAAGTATATAACCAACGAATGTAATAATTATGATTAAAACAACTATAATATGATCATGGAAGAAAATTAATTGTTCTATTAAGGGAGAAGCTCCGTCTTGAAGGCCTAAAAAAGTTCATGTTGCCATTAAGAGAAAAAGTTAATTCTAAAAGAAGAAAAAATTTCTTCCTAGTAGGAGCTTAAATCCTATACATCTATCTGCCATTTTAGAAGTTAGAAATTAGTGGAATTTCTATATAAGAATGATCAGCAGGTGGGTAAGAGTGGTTTCATTCAATTGAAGAAGGAAGGAAAGGGGTAAATAGAACAGGTCGGTTAGAAACCAATGCTTCTCAAATAATAATTATGAAGATTAATATAGCAACAAGAGAAACTATTGAACCTATAGATGAGACAATATTTCATGTTGTGTAAGCATCTGGGTAGTCTGAATAACGTCGGGGTATACCGTTAAGTCCTAAGAAATGCTGGGGGAAGAATGTAATATTTACTCCTGCGAATATAATAGAGAAATGAATTTTTATTCATTTAGGATTAAGGGACAAACCTGTAAAAAGTGGAAATCAGTGGGCGATACCGGCGAAAATACCGAATACGGCTCCTATGGATAACACGTAGTGGAAGTGAGCTACAACATAGTATGTGTCATGTAGGATAATATCGATGGATGAGTTAGCTAGAACGACTCCGGTAAGACCACCTACAGTGAATAAAAAAATAAAACCTAAGGCTCAAAGCATTGAGGGCCTGTAGTTGATTTGAGTTCCATGAAGGGTTCTAAGTCATCTAAAAATTTTAATACCAGTAGGGACAGCAATAATTATTGTTGCTGATGTAAAGTAAGCTCGCGTATCAACGTCTATACCTACTGTAAATATATGATGAGCTCAGACAATGAATCCCAAGATACCAATGGCCATTATAGCATAGATTATACCTAATGTACCGAATGATTCTTTTTTTCCTGATTCTTGGCTTACAATGTGTGAAATTATACCAAATGCTGGTAAGATAAGAATGTAAACTTCTGGATGCCCAAAGAATCAGAATAAATGTTGGTAGAGAACGGGGTCTCCACCTCCGGCAGGATCAAAAAAGGATGTATTTAGGTTACGATCAGTAAGGAGTATTGTAATGGCTCCTGCTAAAACTGGGAGAGATAAAAGTAAAAGAATCGCTGTAATAAAAACAGATCAAACAAATAATGGTATTTGGTCTATTCTTATACCGAAAGATCGTATATTAATTACAGTTGTTATAAAATTAACTGCTCCAAGGATGGAAGATACACCTGCAAGATGGAGAGAAAAAATCCCAAGATCAACTGAGGCTCCTGCGTGGGCGATAGCTGCTGCTAAAGGGGGGTAAACAGTTCATCCTGTACCCACTCCTCTCTCTACTATACCTCTTATTAAAAGAAGGGTTAGAGAAGGAGGTAAAAGTCAGAATCTTATATTATTCATTCGAGGGAAGGCTATATCAGGAGCTCCTAATATAAGAGGAACTAGTCAATTTCCGAATCCTCCAATTATAATTGGTATAACTATAAAGAAAATTATAACGAAAGCATGGGCAGTAACAACAACATTATAGATTTGATCGTTACCAATAAGTGTACCTGGTTGACCTAGTTCAGCTCGAATGATTAAACTTAGGGAGGTTCCCACTATACCAGATCATGCTCCAAAGATAAAATATAATGTACCAATGTCTTTATGATTTGTAGAAAAGAATCATCGTTGCAT